TGTATTTCATGAATCTAAGTGGAATAAGCAAAGTGGATTCCTTGTTGGTTAGTCGAGTTCCAATGAAAACCACACAATTGAAGGAAATGTCCGAATTTGCTATTTAGAAAATCAATAAACTAAGGTTTTGTCGTTCTAGATATCGGATTCAACGGAAACAATTACAGCAGTAGGGGGGGAAATCAAAAAACAAGTCGAGCAAAATTATACAAAGTTATATACAAGTTGCTACCCCCCCCTTAGTCTTTCTTTAATTGAATTTCGTTTGATTAGACGGAAGTTACTTAAAAACTTCCGCTTTCTTTAAAAGATTCTGAACAGTTCCTGTGGGTTGAGCACCTTTTTCAAGGAAATATAGAATAAGAGGAACGTTTAAATAAGTTTGATTCTTCATTGGATCATAAAACCCCACTTTTCTAAGATCTTTTCCTTCTCTTCGGGATCGAACATCAATTGCAACGATTCGATAGACGGCTCATTGGGATAAATGTAGATGACCAACACCCCCCCTAGAACCGTATAGGAAGTTTTCTCCTCGTACGGCTCGAGAAAAATGATTTGCTTCGAAGTTTTGTCTATGTATGCAATTCTAATAAATTAAATGACAAATGGGCCTAGAAAATCAATTAGACTCTGATTTCAGTCTTTTTTCCTTCCTGAAAATGAAAAAGAAACCATTCGTACTCATAACTCAAGTTGGATAACTCTCAAATAGCTCAAAGGAAAAATCTTTAGTCACTTTCATTTATTGAGTAGTCTTTAACCCCTTTTGTTTTGTTTGTCTTTTGTCTCGTTTCAAATTCTATTTGGATTCTTTAGTCTGATCCAATTAGTGAGACTATCGAGACAATTAAAAAGGTCTTTCCTTGTTCTTAGATCCTTTATCCTTATTTTAAATCATTGGGTTTAGACATTACTTCGGTGCTTCTTAATCCTTTCAAAGTGGCAGCAACATACCCCTTTTTTGATTTCTTTCTATCAAAGAATCCTACGGACAGTTGATTCACGTGTGATACACTTTGAATCGAAAAAGTTTGCTAAATTCTAACAAGTCTTGCTTTTGAATTGGAAACTTGCTCGAATTGGATCCTTTCGATTTCTATATATGGAAGATACGTTTACGAAGTTGTTCCGATTAATTGGCATTAACCCTAGATCCTTGCCCCCGAGAAATGAATTAATCCTTTCTACTCGAGCTTCATCGTGGACTATTTACAACCCAACAAAAAATCGAGTGTAACAGAACAAACAATGTCGAGCCAAGAGCACTCTTATCCTTAGATAAATCAAAATGGTGGATGGAAAAATCCACAACGGATCGTGTCCTTCAAGTCGCACGTTGCTTTCTACCACATCGTTTCAAACGAAGTTTTAACATAATATTCCTCTAATTTGGAACCGGTATGGAATTGATTCAATTATGGAATCATGAATAGTCATTGGTTCAGTTGTACATAGACATCGTAATCTAGGCTTTTTCTTCTATATATGATAATATGATATGAAACAATTTTTCTGAAAAAGTCTTAGCAAGACAGCATCTTTCACATACATAAATAATATATAGATAATAGCAAGAAATCGAAATATATAAACGAATAACTCTTTTAATCTGCATCTTCAAGTGACTCAACAGGATAGATTAAACGATTTCCTACTTTTTGAGTACCAAATAAAGATTCCACTTACAAGCAATCATTAAAAATTTTTAATAAAAATAGTTCTAATTGAAATTGAAAAAGTTTCCTATTTAGACATCATTATTTAATTTGATTATTTAATTTGAAGAAAATTGGACAATAAGCATGACGTTTGATCTTCATAGGAAGATAAGTCTTTCTTTTTGAATTGACTCATCACTTTTAAATAGATAAAAGAAAAGAAAAACGAAATCCAATTTTTTTTCATGAGATGGATAAAAAAATGATCTAAGTTAAGATTTGAATCTTTATTCTTTTCGTCTGATTACGAAAATCAAATTACGAAAATCAAAAAAATAAGGAGGGTTTTTCGTATCTATCAGATAGACTGAAGAGTTGTCACTGTTATAGATATTCTATTCTATAATATAGAATTTAAATAATTTAAGGTATCAAAAATCTTTTTCACAAAAACCGAAAAATTATTGTCATTGAAATAGAACCATACATAGCATATAAGCGAAATATTTCCTCCTTTTATATATTTTAGATGATATATATTTATAGATTTTGTTTAACATGGGATTAAGTAATATTTCACAATAATCGACTCTTATCATAAAGTGAATAAAAGGGTGATAGGGGAAATCACCCCTGCCTCAATTGTTCTGTAGATTTCCAATTTTTACTTAGAACCAAACACGAAATACCTAAATAAAATGAGATTCAAAGAAAATATATCGGCTCCATAACATATTTCTATATGATATATAACTTGATCATTTGTTAATGAGATTCGAACAGACACAGATATTAAAATGAATACGGATTTACTCCTATCCACTGACTTACTTCTTTCT